TTTTATTATATTATTATTATGTGCATAATTATTACCTATGGAATAGATAATAATTAACTTAAAAGTATTTTAAAAATATTCTTATTTTATATTAAATATTTAATATGTGTTTATGAGTACCCCTAATATTAATTAAATAATATAACAAATTAAAATTAATTATTTTAATTTTATATAATTTTTTAAATTATAAAAATTTAAATAGCCATTTAGGTTTTAAATTTAAATATTAGAGAAAAAAAATAAGAGAAATATTAAAAATTAAATAATTTATAATAATTATTTAAATTAAATAAAATTAATTATTCATATATATTATAATCATAATTTATAATAAATATATATATATAAAATTTAAATGTATATATATATATATGTAAATATTTAAAATTATAATATAATTAATATTAAATAATTTTATAATTTAAATTTTTATTATATTTTAAAAATTTAAATTTATATGTATATATATATATATATTTGTATATAGATATATATATACATATAAATTAAAATAAAATAATTTTTAACAAATATTTTAATATAAAAAAAAAAAAAAAAAATCTATGTAAAAAATTGTGCATATAAATAAATTTTTTATGGTTTAAAAAATTTATAATAAATTTGTTTTACATGTAAATTTTAGTGTTAATTTTTAATTATTTTAATAATATTTAATTAAATTATGTAGTAATTAATATTAAAAATTTAAGAAATTAAGATTTAGCATTATAAAAATTATTAACTAATTTTGTGCCAGCAGTTGCGGTTATACAAAAAATGAGTTGAATTTTTTTAGTAATTAATAAATATTTGTATATTAATTAAAAATTTAAGTTATTAAGTGAAATTTTAATTTAATAAAAATTTATAATAAATTTATGATATTAATAAATTTTATTAAAAACTAGGATTAGATACCCTATTATTAAAAATTTAAATTAAGAATACTAAAATAGTAGGTAATTATTTATTGAAACTTAAATAATTTGGCGGTATTTTAGTTTCTTTAGAGGAATCTGTTTATTAATTGATAATCCACGAATTAATTTACTTAATTTAAAAGTTTATATATCGTTGTTTTAAAAATATTTTTTAATGAGAATAATATTTAAAAATTTAAATTTAAAATTAAATCAGATCAAGATGTAGTTTATAATTAAGAATATAATGGATTACAATAAATTTATTTATATGAATTTTAATTTGTAATAATTAAATGAAAGTGGATTTAAATGTAATTTTTTTAAAATTGATAAAATGATTAAAAATTAAAATATGTACATATTGCCCGTCGCTTTCATTTAAAAATTGGAATAAGTCGTAACAAAGTAGGGGTACTGGAAAGTGTTCCTAGAAAGTTCAAATTAGAGCTTGTTTAAGTATTTCATTTACATTGAAAAGATATTATTTAATTAATTAATTTGAGGGGTAAAATTAATAATGGAGGGGTTAATAAAAATAATTTTAATATTAAAATAATTTAATGGGGGTTAAAGTATTTTAATAGAAAAAATTTAAATTTTTATAGTTAAATAGTATTGTGAAAGAATTTTGAAATATTTTGAAATTAAATTTATAAAAAAGTAAATTTAATTTATTGTATCTTGGGTATCAGAGTTTATTAAAAATTTTTTATTGATTTTTAAATTTCTCGAATTTAAAAGAGATAATTAATTAAAAAAGTTATTGTTGAATAAATATTTTAAATAATTGATTTGAAATGAAATGTTAATCGTTTTTAAATATATCTAGTTTTTTTAGAATAAAATTTAATTTTAAATTTTAATATAAAATTTTTATTAATTAATTTAATGAATTTTTATTAAGATTATATATTTTAAGGGATAAGCTTTAAATTAAATTTTTATAATAATTTAAATTTTAGTATAAAATTTTTATAATTTATATTGTTAATAAATTATATTTTTTTATAAATAATTTTATATAAATATTAAAATTTAATTTTAAATTTAAATTTTTATAAAAAAAAAATTTTTAATATGTAAAATTTAGTTATTATGATAAAATTAGTATATAAATATAAGTATAAATTTATAAATTAAAATTATTTAATTTTAATTAAAATTGATTTAAAGGAATTCGGCAAATTTTTATATTCACTTGTTTATCAAAAACATGTCTTTTTGGTTATAATTTAAAGTCTAATCTGCCCACTGATATAATTAAAGGGCTGCAGTATTTTGACTGTACAAAGGTAGCATAATCATTAGTCTCTTAATTGGTGACTTGTATGAAAGATTGGATGAAATATAAACTGTCTTTAAGTTATATTATTGAATTTAATTTTTTAATTAAAAAGTTAAAATAAATTAAAAAGACGAGAAGACCCTATAGAGTTTTATAATTTATTTAAATTAAAATTATTTTTAATTTTTTAATTAAAATTTATTATAAATTATTTTATTGGGGTGATAAAAAAATTAAATAAACTTTTTTTATAAAATTCCATTGATAAGTGATTAAATGATCCAATTTTATTGATTATAAGATTAAATTACCTTAGGGATAACAGCGTAATTTTTTTTTTTAGTTCAAATAAAAAAAAGAGTTTGCGACCTCGATGTTGGATTAAGATAAAATTTATATGCAAAAGTATAAAATTTTTGATCTGTTCGATCATTAAAATCTTACATGATCTGAGTTCAAACCGGTGTGAGCCAGGTTGGTTTCTATCTTTTAATAAAAAAAATATTTTAGTACGAAAGGATCAAATATTTTAATTAAATTATAATTAAATGAATTTTATTAAATTTTATATAAATTTTTATTTTTTACAATAAATTTACTATTTTGGCAGAAAAAATGTAATGGTTTTAGAAGTCATGAATGTATAATTTATTATATAAATAGTACATTTATATAAAAGATATTTTTTTAATTTTTATTGGTATTTTAATTTTAATTATTGGGGTTTTAGTTGGGGTTGCTTTTTTAACTTTATTAGAGCGTAAGGTTTTAGGATATATTCAAATTCGTAAGGGCCCTAATAAAGTTGGTTTAATAGGGATTTTACAGCCTTTTTCTGATGCTGTTAAATTATTCACTAAAGAACAAACTTATCCTAGATTTTCTAATTATTTAATTTATTATTTTTCTCCTGTTATTAGATTTATTTTATCTTTATTTATTTGACTTTTGGTTCCTTATTTTTTTAATATAGTAATATTTAATTTAGGGATTTTATTTTTTTTTTGTTGTACTAGTTTAGGGGTTTATAGAATTATAATTGCTGGCTGGTCTTCTAATTCTAATTATTCGTTATTAGGGGGATTACGAGCCGTAGCTCAAACAATTTCTTATGAGGTAAGTTTAGCTTTAATTTTTATGTCTAGAGTTTTGTTAATTATAGATTTTAATTTAATAAATTTTTTTTATTACCAAAAATATGTATGATTTTTAATAATTATATTTCCTTTATGTTTATGTTGATTTTCTTCTATATTAGCTGAAACAAATCGGACTCCTTTTGATTTTGCTGAGGGGGAAAGTGAATTAGTTTCAGGGTTTAATATTGAATATAGAAGAGGGGGATTTGCTTTAATTTTTTTAGCTGAGTATTCTAGAATTTTATTTATAAGTTTATTATATGTAATTGTTTATTTAGGGGGCTATGAGTTAAATTTTTTTTTTTATTTTAAATTAGTAATAATTTCTTTTTTATTTATTTGAGTTCGAGGTACTTTACCTCGTTATCGTTATGATAAATTAATATATTTAGCTTGAAAAATTTATTTACCTATTTCTTTAAATTTTATAATATTATTTTTAGGGCTTAAAATTTTTTTATTATAAATTTTTGATTTTTTTTAGTATAAATTAATAGAAATTATATTTCTTTCTTAAGTTTTCAAAACAAATGCTTAAACAAGCTCATTAATTTAGGTTAGTTTTTAAAGATGATTTTATCTCAGTAAATTCTAATTAAAGGATTTATTAAAAAATAATTAAAATAAAAAAAAGTTAATATTTGTCCTGTTAAAATATAAGGTTCTTCTACAGGTCGAGCTCCAATTCAAGTTAATAAAATTACTATTCTTGTAAAAGATCAAAATATTATTTGGTTGATAGGGTAAAATTGAATTCCTTGAATTTTTTTTTTAAAGGTTAAAGGTAGGATAACTAAAATTAAAATTGATGTAATTAGTGCAATAACTCCTCCTAATTTATTTGGGATAGACCGAAGAATTGCGTATGCAAATAAAAAATATCATTCTGGTTGAATATGAACTGGAGTAACTAGAGGATTAGCAGGAATAAAATTATCAGGGTCTCCTAGTAGATAGGGGTTAATTAATGTTAATATAATTAATATTATTATTAATATAATAAATCCAATTAAATCTTTAAATGTAAAAAAAGGATGGAAAGGAATTTTATCTAGGTTTCTATTTATTCCTAATGGGTTATTTGATCCTGTTTGGTGGAGAAATAATAAATGAATCATAGTTATTATAGTTAAAATGAAAGGGAGCAAAAAATGGAAGGTATAAAAGCGGGTTAAAGTTGCATTATCTACTGCAAACCCCCCCCAAATTCAATTTACTAGTATTGTTCCTAAATATGGAATTGCTGAAAGTAAGTTAGTAATTACTGTTGCCCCCCAAAATGATATTTGCCCCCAAGGTAAAACATATCCTATAAAGGCAGTTGCTATTAATAGAAATAGGATAATAATTCCTACAAATCAAGTATATTTTAAATTAAAGGATTCATAGTAAATTCCTCGACCAATATGTAAATAAATACAAATAAAAAAAAAAGAAGCTCCATTTGCATGAAGAGTTCGAATTATTCACCCATAATTAACATTTCGACAAATATAGTTAACTCTGTAAAATGCTATTTCAATATTAGCTGTATAATATATAGTTAAGAATAATCCTGTGATGATTTGAATAATTAAGCATAAAGCTAATAAAGATCCAAAATTTCATCATATTGAAATATTAGAGGGGGAAGGTAAGTCAATTAAAGATCCATTAATAATTTTCATAATAGGGTGTGTTTTTCGAGTTGATTTATAGTTATTTAACATTTGTTAAATTGATGATCGTAAGGGCCCGTAAAAAATATTTGTAATTTTGACTACAGCAACTAGTGTAATAAATAAATAAATTATTAATAAAAGTATTATTATTATTATTTGTTTATTATAAAGTTTATTAATGTTAATTTTATTTTCATTATTAAAAAATATTATTAATTCTAGTAAATTATTTTTTTCTGATCTAGAAATATTTAAATTTATTCAATTTAAATTATATATGTAAGTTATTTGAATTAATATTATAATGATTATTAATATAAAGATAATTAATTTTATTTGAGGGGTTGAGTTAAATAATTCATTTGATGCAATTCTAGATACATAAATAAATAATACTAGTAATCCTCCTAAGAAAGTTAAAAATAAAATATAAGAAAATCAGTAAGAATTAATTATTATTCCTGATAAAATACAAGTAGCTAGTGTTTGAATTAAAATTGTTAATCCTATAGCTAATGGATGATTTATAAAAAATATAATAAAAGATATTAGAATTATTATTATAGATAGAAATAATTTTATAATATCAAATGCAAAGAGTAGTTTATGTAAAATAATAATTTTGGAGATTATTGATAAAGAATTTCTTTTTCTTTGAAGTTTTTAAAGAAAATTTCTTAATTTTGGTTTACAAGACCAGAGTTTTATTTAAACTATAAAAACTAAATTGATTTAATTAATGATAATTTTTAATATATTATTAGTATCTTTTTTTATATTTTTTGTTGGTGCTTTAATTTTTGTTTCTAAAAATAAACATTTATTGATTGTTTTATTAAGTTTAGAATTTATAGTTTTAGCAATTTTTTTTTTTATATTATTATTATTAAGATTTATTAATTATGATTTATATATATTAATGGTTTTTTTAGTATTTTCAGTTTGTGAGGGTGCTTTAGGGTTATCAGTTTTAGTTTCTATAATTCGAACTCATGGTAATGATTATTTTCAAAGTTTTAGTTTTTTATAAATAATTAATTTAATTTTAATAATAGTTATTTATTTTATTTAATGATAAAATTTTTATTTATACTAATTTTTATATTTCCTTTATGTTTAATAAAAAAAATATTTTGAATGGTTCAAATGTTATTATTTTTAATAATATTTATATTTTTAAATTTAACTTTAAGAATTTGAAGATTTAATAATATTAGTTATATATTTTCGTGTGATATTATTTCTTTTGGTTTAATTTTATTAAGTATTTGAATTTGTTCTTTAATATTAATAGCAAGAGAAAATTTGTTAAAATTGAAATTTTATGTTAATTTTTTTTTATTTAATATTATTTTTTTGTTAATTATATTATATTTAACTTTTAGAGTAATAAATTTATTTATATTTTATTTATTTTTTGAGGGGAGACTAATTCCTACATTATTATTAATTATTGGTTGAGGTTATCAACCTGAGCGTTTACAGGCTGGAATTTATTTATTATTTTATACATTATTTGCTTCTTTGCCTTTATTGATAGGTATTTTTTATATTTTTAATTCTTATAATTGTATTATATTTTATTTTTTAAAATTTTTAAATTTAGATTTTATTATTTTATATATCGTAATAATTGGTGCTTTTTTAGTAAAAATACCCATATATTTTGTTCATTTATGATTACCAAAAGCTCATGTTGAAGCTCCTGTTTCAGGATCAATAATTTTAGCTGGTATCATATTAAAGTTGGGGGGTTATGGCTTACTTCGGGTTATAATTTTTTTACAAAGAATAAATTTAAAATTAAATTATTTTTGAATTATTATAAGAGTAGTAGGAGGATTTTATATTAGTTTAAAGTGTTTTTGTCAGGTTGATATTAAATCTTTAATTGCTTATTCATCTGTAGCCCATATAAGCATGGTTATTGGGGGTATTATAGTAATGAATTATTGAGGATTTGTAGGTTCTTATATTTTAATAATTGGCCATGGATTATGTTCTTCAGGTATATTTTGTTTAGCTAATATTAATTATGAACGGATTCATAGACGAAGTTTTTATATTAATAAAGGAATAATAAATTTTATACCTTCAATAAGTTTATGATGATTTTTATTAATGTCTTCAAATATAGCAGCCCCTCCGTCTTTAAATTTATTAGGGGAAATTAGTTTATTAAATAGATTATTAAGATGATCTTGAATAATAATATTTATATTAATATTTATTTCTTTTTTTAGAGCAGGATATAGCTTGTATTTATATTCTTATAGACAACATGGAAAATTTTATGTTGGTTTATATAGTTTTTATTCTGGAGTATCTCGTGAATATTTATTATTATTATTACATTGATTACCTTTAAATATTATAATTATAAAGGTAGATTATGTAATAATTTGATTTTAATTAATTTAAATAATTTAATAAAAATATTGATTTGTGGTATCAAAAATATGAGATTTCATTTTAAATTATTAATAATAAGTTAAATTTTATTTGTTTTAATTTTTTTTTATTTTTATTTATTTTTAGAATATTAAATTTTATTTTTATAATTTATTTTATTATAAATAATTTAGTTTTATTTTTAGAGTGAGAGATTATTTCATTTAATTCTACGATAGTAGTTATATCTTTATTATTAGATTGAATATCTTTATTATTTATAATATTTGTTTCTTTAATTTCTTCTGTGGTTATTTTTTACAGAAAGAGTTACATGAGTTCTGAATTGAATTTAATTCGGTTTATTAATTTAGTTCTTTTATTTGTTTTTTCAATAATTTTATTAATTATTAGCCCTAATATGATTAGAATTTTATTAGGTTGAGATGGTTTGGGTTTAGTTTCTTATTGTTTAGTTATTTATTATCAAAATTTAAAATCTTATAATGCTGGGATATTAACAGCCTTATCTAATCGAGTAGGTGATGTTTTAATTTTAATAGTAATTTCATGAATATTAAATTATGGAAGTTGAAATTATATTTTTTATTTAGATTTTATAAAAAATGATTATATAATAATAGTAATTGGGGTAATGATTGTTATAGCAGCTATAACTAAAAGAGCTCAAATCCCTTTTAGATCTTGATTGCCAGCCGCTATAGCAGCCCCAACCCCTGTTTCAGCTTTAGTACATTCTTCGACTTTAGTTACTGCTGGGGTTTATCTTTTAATTCGTTTTAATATTTTATTAATTGATATATTTATTTTTAAAATTTTACTTTTATTATCTATTTTAACAATATTTATATCTGGTATTTCAGCTAATTATGAGTTTGATTTAAAAAAAATTATTGCTTTATCTACTTTAAGTCAATTAGGTTTAATAATAAGAATTTTAAGAATAGGATTTTCTGATTTGGCTTTTTTTCATTTATTAACACATGCTATATTTAAAGCTTTATTATTTATATGTGCTGGAGTTATTATTCATATAATAAATGATATTCAAGATATTCGATATATAGGGGGGATTAGTCTATACATTCCTTTAACTTCTTTATGTTTTAATATTTCTAATATAGCATTATGTGGGATTCCTTTTTTGGCTGGATTTTATTCTAAGGATTTAATTTTAGAAATAGTAAGTTTTAGTAATTTAAATATGATAGTTTTTATTTTATATTATATTTCTACTGGATTGACTGTATTTTATAGATTACGATTATTAATATATACAATAATTAGTGATTTTAATTTATTATCAATTTATAATTTGTATGATGAAGATTATATTATATTAAAAAGTATATTTATATTATTATTTATAAGAATTTTAAGAGGTAGATTTTTAAGATGAATAATTTTTTCTTACCCATATATAATTTTTTTACCTTTGCATTTAAAATTAATAGTAGTTTATGTGACATTAATCGGAGGATTATTAGGTTATTTAATTAGAAATATGGGAGTTTATAGTTTAAATAAATTTTTAATTACATATAGTATAAGAAGATTTTTAGCGGCCATATGATTTATGCCCTTTTTATCTACTTATGGGTTAGTTTATTATTATTTAAATTTTGGTCAAAAATTATATAAAAATATTGACTTAGGTTGAAGAGAAGTTTATAGTGGGTATGGAATAACTAAAATTTTAAAAAATTATTCTATTTTTTATAATATTTATCAAATAAATAATTTTAAAATTTATTTATTTAGATTTATTTTATGAATTTTAATTATTTTATTTATTATATTGTTAATATATTTAAATAGCTTATATAGAGTATAATATTGAAGATATTAAGGAAATTAATTAATTTTTAAATAAAAAAAAATAATAAATTAATATATATATATATATACATAGACATATATGTTATTCTTATATTATTTATAAAAATATACAAATTTTATTTTTACATTGAAAATGTAACGTTTTATTATAAACTATATAAATTAATAGAAATATTAATGGAATTTAACCACTAAAAAGAAAGTTAGCAGCTTTATTTTAATCTTTATATTTCTTTATAGTATTTAATTGGAATTTTATTCAATCTTATCATTAACAGTGATATACCTCTTTTTTGGTTTCAATTAAATAAATAAGGAGTATAATACTCTATCTTTTAAGTCGAAATTAAATGCAAATTTGCTTCTTATTTTAAAATTTAAGATAAATTGAAAATTCAATATTATTTGAATGCAAATCAAAAGTTTTAGTTTAAACTATAATCCTTAATTAGTTCAGTTTAACATATTTTGATTTCATTCATGGTAAAGACCTACTAATAATACAAATAAAAAAAAAAATCTAATTTTTCTTCAAATAAAAAAATTTACTATTTTAAATGTTAAAATAATTGGAAAAATTAAAGCAATTTCGACATCAAAAATTAAAAAAATGACAGTAATTAAAAAAAAATGTAATGAAAATGGGATACGTGCTATAGATTTAGGGTCAAACCCACACTCAAAGGGTGATGATTTTTCTCGGTCATTAAATGATTTTTTAGATAGGATAATTGATAGAAATATTATTAAATTAGAGATAATTATTAATAAAATTGAAGTGAAAAATATTATAATAATTATTTATATTAATAAAAAATTAAACTTTTTGATTGGAAGTCAAATATACTAAATATATTATATAAATAGTTAATTACCTCATCAATAGATAGAAATATAAAGAAATAATCATACTACATCTACAAAATGTCAATATCAAGCAGCTGCTTCAAATCCGAAATGATGATTTTTGGAGAAATGATGAGAGAAATGTCGTATAAAACAAATTATTAGAAAAAAAGTTCCAATAATAACATGAAGTCCGTGGAATCCTGTTGCTATAAAAAATGTTGATCCATAAATTCTATCCGCAATAGAAAAAGAAGCTTCTAAATATTCATAAGCTTGTAAAATAGTGAAGTATACTCCTAATCTAATAGTAATAACTAATCTTTGGGTTACTTGGGAATAATTATTTTCTATTAAAGCATGATGAGCTCAGGTTACTGTTACTCCTGATCTAATTAGAATAATTGTATTAAGAAGGGGAATTTGGAAGGGATTAAAGGGTATAATTCTTAAAGGAGGTCAAATAGCCCCAATTTCGATATTAGGGGATAAACTTCTATGAAAAAAGGCTCAAAAAAAAGAAATAAAGAAAAAAATTTCAGATACAATGAAAAGAATTATTCCTCATCGTAATCCTTTAGTAACTAAAATAGTATGTTTTCCTTGATAAGTTCCTTCTCGTCTTACATCTCGTCATCATTGATATATTGTTAATCCAACAATAATATAACCTAAAATTAATAAATTTATATTAAAATTATGGAATCATTTTACTAGTCCTGTTACTAGGGTTAAAACTCCAATAGCTCCAGTTAAGGGTCATGGGCTATAATCCACTAAATGATATGGGTGATTAAAGTTTATTTTCATTAAAAATTAATTAATTTACTTCACTAGAATATAATGTTCTTAAAATAGCAATAACATATGATTGAATAATAGCAACTGCAGATTCTAAAATTAAAAGTAAAATTTGAATTATAATTAATAAAATAATTAAAAAGGAAGGTAAGTTAGGTCCAGTTCCTCTTAATAATGTTATTAATAAATGACCTGCGATTATATTTGCTGTAAGTCGAACAGCTAAAGTTCCAGGTCGAATAATATTACTAATAGTTTCAATTAAAACTATGAAAGGTATTAAAATTGATGGGGTTCCTTGAGGGATTATATGGATAAATATATGTTGATAATTATTAATTCATCCATATATTATGAATCTTAATCATATAGGTAGGGAAATTGATAATGTTAAAGTTAAATGACTTGTTCTTGTAAAAATATAGGGAAATAATCCTAAAAAATTATTAAATAAAATAAAAGAAAATAACGAAATAAAAATAAACGTTGATCCATTAAAATAATTATTTTTTAATAAAATTTTAAATTCATTATGAAGTTTATTAAAAATAAAAGTTCAAAAAAAAAAATAACGATTAGGAATTAATCAAAAGTAATAAGGGATAAATAGAAGCCCTAAAAAAGTTCTAATTCAATTAATAGGAAGATTTAATAAATTTGTTGAGGGGTCAAAAATTGAAAATAAGTTACTTATCATTTTCAAATTAGGTTTTTAGTAATTTTTTTAAAATTTAATAAAGAATTTATTTTATTATTTATATTAAAATTTAAAATATAATAATTTATTATATTAAAAATTAAAAAAATAATAATAAAAAAAATAAAAGATATGATTCAGTTAATAGGTATTATTTGAGGAATAAAAGAATATTATTTATATAATAATTTAAATGTGACATATTTATGTTATAAGTTTAACTAATTCTTTAAAATGAAATAAAGTTAAACCATTAGAAGTAATTGTTAATTTACTATAAAATGGTTTAAGAGACCAGTACTTACTTTCAGTCATCTAATGAAGAATAATTATTAATTCAGTTAATAAAATTTTTAATTGAAATTCTTTCAATTACAATAGGTATAAATCTATGGTTTGCCCCGCAAATTTCTGAACATTGTCCATAAAAAATTCCAGGTCGATTAATGAAGAAATTGGTTTGATTTAGTCGACCTGGATTAGCATCAACCTTAATTCCTAAGGATGGGATGGTTCATGAATGGATAACATCTGTTGCCGTAACTATAATACGAATTTGGTTATTTATAGGTAAAATAATTCGATTGTCAACATCTAATAAACGAAAATTATTATTGGGAAGTTCATTCGTAGGGATTATGTAAGAGTCAAATTCGATATTATGAAAATCTGAATATTCATAGCTTCAATATCATTGATGTCCAATAGTTTTTAAGGTAATTAGTGGATTATTAAGTTCATCTAGTAAATATAATAGTCGTAGAGAAGGAAGAGCAATAAAAATTAAAGTAATAGCTGGAAGAATAGTTCAAATTAATTCAATTATTTGTCCTTCTAAAAGAAATCGATTAATATATTTATTAAAAAATAAATTTATTATTAAATAACCTACTAAAATAGTAATTATTAGTAAAATAATTAATGTATGATCGTGAAAAAAAATAATTTGTTCTATTAAAGGAGAAGCTCCATTTTGAAGATTTAAATTAGATCATGTTGCCATTAATTAAATTCTAAAAAAAGGATAAACCTTTATAGATGGGGTTTAAATCCATTACATATAATCTGCCATATTAGAAGTTTCTTAAAATAGGGAGTTCATTATATGAATGTTCTGCAGGGGGTAAGTTTTGATATCATTCAATTGATGATGATATATTTAAAGAAAATAATGTAATTCGTTGATAAATTATAGATTCTCAAATAATAATTAAGATTATTATTACAGCTAATAAAGAGATATAAGAACCTAATGAAGAGATAATATTTCATGAAATATAAGAGTCAGGATAGTCTGAATATCGGCGAGGTATTCCTGCTAAACCTAAAAAATGTTGGGGAAAAAAAGTTAAGTTTACCCCAATAAATATGATAAAAAATTGAATTTTTAGTAAAAATGGATTTATTGATAGGCCTGTAAATAAAGGATATCAATGAATAAATCCTCCAATAATTGCAAATACTGCCCCCATAGAGAGAACATAATGGAAATGTGCTACTACATAATAAGTGTCATGGAGTGTGATATCAATAGAAGAATTAGCTAAAATTACTCCTGTTAGTCCTCCTACAGTAAATAAAAAAACAAATCCTAAACTTCATAATATAGAAGGGCTATAATTAACTTGAGTTCCGTGTAAGGTAGCTAATCATCTAAAAATTTTAATTCCAGTAGGAACAGCAATAATTATAGTTGCCGAGGTAAAGTAAGCTCGAGTATCGATATCTATTCCGACAGTAAATATATGATGAGCTCATACAATAAATCCTAACAATCCAATAGCTATTATAGCATAAATTATTCCTAAACATCCAAAAGTTTCTTTTTTTCCTCTTTCTTGGGAAATAATATGAGAAATTATTCCGAATCCTGGAAGAATTAAAATATAAACTTCAGGATGACCAAAAAATCAAAATAAGTGTTGGTAAAGAATAGGGTCTCCTCCACCAGCAGGATCAAAAAAAGAAGTATTTAAATTTCGATCAGTTAAAAGTATAGTAATAGCTCCAGCTAATACTGGTAGAGATAAAAGTAATAAGAATGCAGTAATACCGACAGCTCAAACAAAAAGAGGTATTTGATCAAATGAAAGGTTATTTAATCGTATATTAATAATTGTTGTAATAAAATTAATTGCTCCTATAATAGAGGAAATACCAGCTAAATGAAGTGAAAAAATAGCTAAATCTACGGAGCTACCTCCGTGAGCAATATTAGAAGAGAGAGGGGGGTAAACAGTTCAACCTGTTCCTGCTCCAGTTTCTACTACGCTTCTCGAGATTAAGAGAATAAGAGAGGGGGGCAATAGTCAAAATCTTATATTATTTATTCGAGGGAAAGCTATATCAGGGGCTCCTAATATTAAAGGAATTAATCAATTTCCAAATCCCCCAATTATAATAGGTATAACTATGAAAAAAATTATAATAAATGCATGGGCAGTTACAATAGTATTATAAATTTGATCATCCCCAATTAATGAACCGGGGTTACCTAATTCAGCTCGAATTAAAAGACTTAAAGATGTTCCGACTATTCCTGCTCAAATTCCAAAAATAAAATATAATGTTCCAATATCTTTATGATTTGTTGAATATATTCATTTTCGCTTAATAAATAAAATGGCTGAGATTAAGCGATAAATTGTAAATTTATTAACGAGAAAATTTCTCTTTTATTAAATATTACAAATAAATATAATATATATATACATATATATGGATATATTTATAATAAGTCTTATAGTCAAAAATGATTTAAAATTGCAAATTTTAAGGTATATTATATTAATATATTAAGGCTTAAAGAATAATATATCTTTATAAATAATTTTGAAGATTATTAGTTTAATTTAACTTAAAACCTTTTATAAATATAAAAAAGTTCTAAGAATTATTCCTAAAATCGAAATAAAAGAAAATAAATTACTGTAAAATATGAATTTATTTTTAATAAAAATTTTAAACCATTTTATTTTAAGATAATTAAACATAAAACATGAATAAATAATTCGAATATAAAAAAAAATAATAGTTAATCTTGTTAAAATTAAAATTAAAGTTAATATATATAATTTATTAATTATTAAAAAATTAATAACAATTCACTTAGGTAAAAATCCTAAAAAGGGGGGCAATCCTCCTAAAGAAAGAAAATTAATTAATAAATTTATTTTAATTATAAAATTAATATTATTAATAAATAATTGATTAATAAAGAATATGTTTATAATATAAAAAAAAAAAAATATAATTCTAATTAGAGTTGTATATACAATAAAATAAAATAATCATAAATTTTCTCTAATTATAATAGAAAAAATTATTCAACCTAAATTATTAATAGAGGAAAAAGTTATTAATTTTCGTAAAGAGGTTTGATTTAATCCTCCAATAGCTCCAATTAATACATTAAAAATAATTATTAAATATAAAAAATTTATATTAAAATAATATGATAATAAAATTATGGGGGTAATTTTTTGTCATGTTATTAAAATAAAATTATTAAATCATGATAATCCTTCAGCAATATTGGGGAATCAATAATGAAAGGGAGCAGATCCTATTTTTATTAATAAAGAAGAATTGATAATTGTTGAAATAAATTTATTAAAATTAAAGTTTTGAATTAAGGTTAATTTAAGTAAAATAATAAATAAAAAAATAATGGAAGCAATAGATTGAGTTAAAAAATATTTTAAGGAAGCTTCTGAATTTATTAAATTATTACAGTTAGAAATTAGGGGGATAAAACTTAATAAATTAATTTCTATTCCAATTCAACATCCTAATCAAGAATTTGAAGAAATAGCAATTAAAGTTCTAAAAAATAAAATAAATAAAAAAAATATTTTATTTGAGTTAAAAAAAAAAATTTAAAATAAATAAATATTTATTTTTAAAGAAATTTAATTTCTTTTTATGAAATATATTTTAGTGTATGGTGCACAATAGTTTTTGATTCTATTAGATATAGTTTAATTCTATAAAATATAATAAAGGTAGAATTCTACTTAATTTATCCTATCAGAATAATCCTTTAATCAGGCACTTTATTTTAAAAAAAAGAGAAATCTTTATATTTGAGGTATGAGCCCAAAAGCTTTATTTAGCTTATTTTTAA